TAGATGTTACAGATGATGAATCCATTTTATACAGTTGTGACTTTATCCTTGTTAGTGCTGTCTATAATGATATATGAATCAATTCAATTGGTATTTTTTTATCCAATTTTGCAAAAAAGGAAACTCAGGTAAGTGCTTTTTTATAAACATATGTATAAAAAGAACATATTTCATTTAGCTCCTTGATGCCTACTATAACTAGTTATTTCGGTTTTCTACTAACGGCTTTAACTATAACCTCAGCTCTATTTATTGGTCTGAGCAAGATACGACTTATTTGAAATTAATTGCACAATTCCTTTCCGGAAACTTCTGCGTATTTCTATTTACTTACCGTGTCAATTGTCAATTCTTGGTCATTGAGATTCATTGTAATTCGGATTAATATTTAGGTATAGATATTACCTCTTTTTTCTCCTTTCAAACAAATCGAAATGATTGAAGTTTCTCTATTTGGAATCGTGTTAGGTCTAATTCCTATTACTTTGGCTGGATTATTTGTAACTGCATATTTACAATACAGGCGCGGCGATCAGTTGGACCTTTGATTAATTAACATCTCTTTTTTTGATTGACCTCCTCCTTTCTTTAATATACAGGAGGTCAAATTAAGATTGATGTTCCAGTTAGTGTTTCAGTCGAATTCGATCGAAGAAGATCCGAATCACGCTCTGTAGGATTTGAACCTACGACATCGGGTTTTGGAGACCCACGTTCTACCGAACTGAACTAAGAGCGCTTTCTTATCATAAAAGATAAGATAAGACTGTAAAGAAAAGGATTGGCCCCAATACATCTTGTATGCATACACTATACAATATCGTAAGAATGGAAGATGTAAGTTCTATATGATAGGTCCAACGCGAATTGATCTCAAAAAATCCCTCGTTACTGCTCAAAGGAGCAGTAATAAGTAGGGATGACAGGATTTGAACCCGTGACATTTTGTACCCAAAACAAACGCGCTACCAAGCTGCGCTACATCCCTTCCATTGGTCTACAGTGTCATTGTAGAGAATTCCTGTCTTGTTTTCCACATCGTTATCTCCTCTATTAAAATCTAGAATTTTTATGTACATTTCGTCTTTTTGGTCTCATTTAACATATAATAATAGTAAAATACTTCTATCTATATGAAATATGGAATGGAACCCCTAGGAAAAATAAATGAGTCTTTTGGGGGAATATTGGGAAATAAAAAGACGGTTTTTTCTGTATTTAACAAAAAGTTAATCTTATTTACTGGATGATTGTACATTTCAATATGTCTTATGTATTACAATAAAATGAAGGAGATTTTTCAATGCGAGATCTAAAAACATATCTTTCCGTGGCACCGGTACTAAGTACTCTATGGTTCGGTTCTTTGGCAGGTTTATTGATAGAGATTAATCGTTTTTTCCCGGATGCGTTGACGTTCCCATTTTTTTCATTCTAGTTAGTGGCGTGGGAAGGAATAAAGAAGATTAGAGATACAATTAAATAGCAGCCCCCCCTTTTTCTCTTTTTTCCCTTTTTAGAATAAGGGAGGAAAGAGAAAGAATAAAAGTGCATTCAACAGCTGCTAGACTCGGGTTCCGCTTGGAATTAAATTAATATGAAATTTCTATGGAAGTCGAATACAAAATGTGGTTCTAGGGAAAGAGTATTATACAAGATACTTATATGAAATACTGTACTGTGATTTGAAATATAGTTTAGAAATCTTTCTATCTTATTTCCTATATTGAATTGATATTGATTGTAGTGAAATCTTGCATAAGAGGATAGCAAGTTACAAATTCTATTTTTTTCCTTCCTTTTTTCTTTTTAGTTTCGGATTGAAAGAGGAAGAGTTGAGTAAATGAAAAATCCAAAGGAGGTTCATGGCCAAGGGTAAAGATGTGCGAATACCGGTTCTTTTGGAATGTACCGCTTGTGTTCGAAACGGTGTTAATAAGGAATCAACGGGCATTTCCAGATATATTACTCAAAAGAACCGGCACAATACGCCTAATCGATTGGAGTTGCTAAAATTCTGTCCATATTGTTACAAGCATACGATTCACGGGGAGATAAAGAAATAGATCGAACCGAGCACCTTCGGGCCCTTAGCTTACAAAGAAAGGGAAAAAATGACATTATATATATATATTTATATTAACATAATATTTAACATAGTTAAAGATAATTATAAACAAACCAAATCCTATTTATTTATTCTAATTAGCGATACGGCTGAAATAGGATTTTAGGGATAAGAAATAAACTAACCAAACCATGGATAAATCCAAGCGAACTTTTCTTAAATCCAAGCGATCTTTTCGTAGGCGTTTGCCCCCGATCCAATCGGGGGATCGAATTGATTATAAAAACATGAGTTTAATTAGTCGATTTATTAGTGAACAGGGAAAAATATTATCTAGACGAGTGAATAGATTGACCTTGAAACAACAACGATTAATTACTATTGCTATAAAGCAAGCTCGTATTTTATCTTTGTTACCTTTTCTTAATAATGAGAAACAATTTGAAAGAACCGAGTCGACCACTAGAACTCCTAGTCTTAGAGCCAGAAAAAGATAGGTTTACTCTTTCTTCACTTGAATTCAAATCCCCATCCGAACTCAAATGCGGATTGATATTTTGTTGGAAAAATCCAAGAATCCGGATTGAATTCTCGTGTCGTAAGAAAAAAAAAGAATTTGGGAAGAATAAATTTTTTTATTGAACGTGTTGATTCATATTTATTTTTACTACTTTCTCATATATATTTTATCATATTCTATTCATTTTTATTTTCTTTTTATTCGACCCTCCCGGAGTTCATTCTCCGGGCAACTCCCTTTAAGCGGTGGATTCCTTTCAACTTACTTCTTTTACGATCTCATTGGAAATCATATAAAGACAATTCCTATTTGATATAGCTATTTGTGCAAGTATTTTACGATTAAGAAGCAACTGTCTCTTGTACAGATCATTTATTAATCTACTATAACTATAGCATACCCCCCTTTCACGAATTGCTGCATTTATTCGAGTGATCCACAAACGACGAAAATTTATTTTTTGCTTATCCCTATCCCGATGAGCCGAAACCAAAGCTCTTATTTTTTGTTGAGTAATAGTTCGAGTAAGTCTTGAATGAGCTCCCCGAAAGCTTGATGCAAATAAACGAATTTTTGTTCTACGTCTCCGAGCGATATATCCCCGTCTAATTCTGGTCATTGAATAAATGAAACTTTAACGAATAACTAATAGATTTCCTTTCTTTTAGTTATTCTTTTGCCCCTTTCCTAGTATATTAATAACAAAACGGATTTTTCCAATGTATAAACTAAAAATTCCAATGGCTTTGGCTACTATAACCTTCCCAACCACTATTTTTTATTTTTTTTAGGCATTTCACCTCGAAATACTAAATTGTACTATATATACTACTAGGTATTAAAAAAATAGCACTGATAAAGAAATAGTGGATTCCATCGTTTCTATGGTTACTTCTTAAACGGTGAGGTCTTCTCTATACACCGGAGCCTTTACTTCATTTAATCAATGTTATTGCTAACTTGTATAGTTCACATTCTTCGGCTCTACCCATGAATTATTCAGTAATAGGTCTTTCACAACGAGCTCTACCTATACAGTAACGGTATTTAATTATGAAGGTTGGCTGGGTAGCTGACCCTGTTAGTCCGTTCTTACAAGAGGCGTCTATGTTAACTAAGATTTCCTCCGCTTAATGGATAGCCATTTGCTACCAATGGAGAATTGCTTCTCATCTTGAATTGAGGTGAGTGGATTTACACCAATAGAAACCATAAATTTCATACACAATAAAAGGGATCTGATTCATTTTCTTATTTTTAGATAGGAAATGTAGTTCGTTTTTCCCTTCTATCCTATTTGATCATTGATATTCGAACATTGTTCTCTTTCCTTTGTTCTAGTTCATGATCTGAACGAGTCGCACATACACCCTAGTACATGTTCCTCGACGCTGAGGGCATCCCCGAAGCGCGGGGGATTTTGTGACATTTCTAATTGGCTGTCTTGTATTTCTAATAAGTTGTTTAATCGTTGGCATGTTGAATCATATACATAATGGGCTGGTTTAGATCGATCCTAACCGGATGATTTTGAATTACTTTTATTCAATAGATTCAATAGAAGAGTAAATAAAAGTCATAGAATATTAAACTCGGCAGGGTTAACTTCAAATCACGAATTGACGCGAAATACAGGCTATTGTCATTCAACCGCTACAAGATCAACAATCCCATAAGCTTGGGCCTCTGTTGCTGACATAAAAATATCTCTTTCCATGTCTTCGGATACAACCCATATGGGTTTGCCCGTTCTTTGTACATAAACCCTTGTCAGGGTTTCACGCAGTTTCAGCAGTTCTCCCACTTCCAGGATGAATTCTCCCGTTGCTACTTCAGAAAAAGAACCAGCAGGTTGATGGATCATTACCCTGATGATATAAGATAATAAAAGGTTTCTCTATTTCGCATGATGAGGGGAAGATAAAAAAAACATAAAAGAATAACAAGAAAAAAAATAGAATCGAACAACCGTACGGGCATTATGCATTGCATACGGCTTTACAATAAAATTGACCCTTACCATTCATCAAAGAAATAAAAAAATAGGATCGATCAGACCCCGCTCGGTAAATGATCAACTTACCACCCTTCCTTTCGTAGGAATTCAAAAATACTATGATGGCTCCGTTGCTTTATATATTTATTATATTTTTTTGTCTGTGATTTGTCTGTCATTCAGCAATCCCAAAGTTGCTTTTTTATTTGATCAAATAAACTAAGGAAAAAAGAATCTTTTTTTTTCGCTCTATAAATATTGTTAAGAGACCCCTGGTGTGAAAAAAAGTTTGTGACGCTGAACTGGACTTCCGATAATAAAATAGGAAATACCTTTTTCTCATATTACTCTCTCGATACATAATCTAATGTTTTGAAAACAAAATTCCTTATATCGAATTCAAAGTGCCATGCTAT